TTGAGGGAAGTAGAGAAAAATTCCCTTCTGGGGTATTCCGAAGGTGTAACCTAGGCAACGAAAAATGGGCCCGATACTTCAACTAGAGGAGCGACCAGTTGGTTCACCAAACCCCGACCCAGCGTCACACGTTTTCCAGGTCCGAAGGGATCCAGTGCCCAACTACCGACTCCTCCCGGAATTGCGTTATCGGAGCCGAGCCAGGAATGGCCATTAGTGGACACCCACCACGGTTAGAGAGGCCCTCTTTAATACATTAAGAAAAGATGTTCACAGGGGCCAGAAAGACTCGGTCATAGGAACTTAGACCACCTACGCGCTGGTAAACGAAAACCACCTCGACCGGATCAGAGTAAACAACAATGTCGAATCAGGCCGCCCCTTGCCTTGAAAGAATTCACACGCGGCCACCAGCTTTCCAAAAATAAGGGGAGATCTGCTGCTTACTGCTCACGAAAACATTCGACCTATACAACTAGTCAAGTCGTCCGCGTATCTTTCTGATCTCCTTTCCTTCTATTCATCAGATTTTTGGCTTTGGCCCATTCAAAGTGAAAAATGGGGTTGATGATGTTGGCTAAAAAAGGGGGAGAGAGGAGAGGTTTGGGGTACGCTCACTTCTGCATTTTTGTTTAGGTTATCGAAATTATCAATCGCTCTTTTTAGTGGGGAGGAATAGTGCGTGAATGGCGGTTCTCAGACGAGGGAATCATTCCTCTCTAAATAAAAATAGGCTAGAATGCTTCTATTGATAGAACTTTAACGTCTGCGCATAGAATCGTTTTTTTGCCTTTCTATTCCGTTCTTACCGGCAGTTGGATCGGAATCCGTGTGATGGTTCTAGAGTGGTTTCAAATATTCTTCGCATCCATCTTCGGCCTTGTGTTAGAAGTCCCGCGGGACTGAGTTAGTGGTCGAGTCGTTTTTGGTAATTGACACCCGTCGCATTAGTTTCAATTCATATGTTACCATTCATAGTGAAGTAGCCCTCTTTTTGATGTCTGAGTGCCTTATTCTATCTATCAAAGTCCTTCTTTGTCTATAGCTCGGGTCAGTCCCCCATGGTCCGCTTTGATTTTCTCGAACAGTTCCGGTCTGCATCAGGGACTCTCGTGCGAGCCATGCAACGTTCCCAGGCAGAAACTGCTCCTTTCCTTGAGCTCCCTATTTAGTTCCTCCCAGGCGTTGATCTCGCAACGGCCCTCCAGCACGTCCTCATATCGCGTCCGCCACCACAGCTTCGCATCCCCAGAGAGATACATTGTTGCCATTGTGACTTGGTCGTCAAAAGGGGCACGAACAGCTTTAATTAAAGTACTGTTCCATGTCCCAGAGGTCTTCGAGCCTTGGCATTTCGAATCCCGTTGAATGGCTGTGGTTCCAGGACTCAAATGCGTCTGGAGTCGCCAGGTGAAACATTCGGTTCACAAACCGGAGACCTATCTCCACATAAAAATGCCTCAATTTGACCTGGTCCGTCACGCTTTGGACATCGCCACCGGGATCGTTGAGGCCCCATGAAGACGGCTCTCCTTCACTGGGAAGACGCGGTACTCATTAGCGAGCGTCTGGTGACCAACGATTCCTGATTCTCCTGCCTTTCTGCCATAGTCTACACTTGTCCGCCCAAATGGTCGACCTTGCCATCAAGTTGGGTCACTCGATCCTTGAGTGTTTCCTTAGCAACAGCCGTCGCAGACAGCGCTCCACTGCTATCGTCAAGCTTGGACATGGTGCAACAAGAAAGAGAATTAGCAGAAATCGAAAGCCCAAAACTCCGCTCTGATACCTCCTAAAGCGAAATAGACACGCGCACGGGTAGAGAGTCTGTCTGAGTCGTGCGGCCCCAGGTGCTACACTACAATAGGCGTTACCTGGATTCTCTCCTTGCCGAATTTCGCTTCTGATCTTTCTCTGAGTCTCTATTTCGTTACCTTCTACTACCGATCTGCTCCTGCTGCTCGCTTCGCTTGTTTCGTTAAGCTCGCTTTCTTTAAAGAAACTAAAAAAAAAGAGAATATGAAAAGCAGCCAAATACTTTTAAATAAGAGTAGTCAGGGATGCTTCCAGCAAGAACTTAGACGGTATGCGATTGATCAAGTATGTTGCGGTCAACACAGCTTCTACCCAAACGAGGGGGCCTCATAGCAGAACAAACATCATAGCTATAATCGTTTCCAATAAGTATCTATTTTTCCTCTCAGCTATTTCCAGAAGTATACGCACAAGATCTCTGATGAACAGTGCCTCTGGAAATAAGATATTGAGAGAATTCCGTGGACATGTATTCTCCTCCGGAATCATATCGTAAAAAAATTTTTTTGCATTGAAAATAATGTCTGGCTTGTCGATTGTTCGTCCAGGGGAGGTGAAAATTTGACGGTTCATGCTGGCGAGATCGCCTATTTCTTTCCTCCTTCTTTCCTCACATGAATCATGAATGAGGGGGAGTAGCTTAAAATAAAAGTCCCCAAGAACGGACTTGATCAATATCAATGCTTGGCTTGGCTTTTGGCGCTTGTGTTTTATTTTTCCAAGAAGTCGTTTCTTCCATCTAGGTTTGTGAGCTTACTTACTTGGAACTTCTAGTCGTCAGTCAAAGCCCCAATTCAATTCGAGATCTATAGTTGCGAAATAGTTTATGATCAGGTTAGTTAATAAGGGGAATGAGAGATTTTACCTTTTTGCCGAAGTTAAAAAGTTCAAAAGCGCAGGCGTGCAAGCCATCAGATCTTGGTTTCTCTCCGCTTTTACTTCATAGCATAAAGGGTTATGCTATATTTTTATTATCCCATGAAGCCGTTATATGGCCGCCAGAGATCACTGTAATGCTCGATAAACCCATCGACGATGGTCATAAAATGGCGATAGAAGCACTAAAAGCAGCGGTAGAATCGATGTATTGATGCTCGCGGATCCCGGATATTGCTTTATCCAACCCCATCCACTACCCATGATGACAGGACCCCTCGGCCAAGGAACCGACCCGAAACGGGCGATTCCTACCCCTAGATGTCTACCACCTCTTATCTTAAAAAAAAAAATGGGCTAGCTAAGGGGTTGCCCCGAATCAAGTGGACCGAGTGCTACCCCTGTCCACTGGAGCAGAGTCTGAAAGAGGGTTCTCGGATAGGAACGAATCCGAGAATATGGCTGTTGGGGTGGCACTCGTTCCGAGGCTTCTTCATTGAGAACAACCGCCGGTACCAATAGGGACAGGAGGAACTGATCGACAAAGAAGTATGGAAGGGAACCAGATCGACTAAGAAAAGAAGGAGATTCGGGGTGGGAACCCGCACTCTTTTGACTGAGAGGCGTAGGAGAGAGGGAGTTCCCCGTTCTTTAATCGAAGCTTTAACCCCGCTACCCGTGACTGGATGAGAGACTGACATTCCTTGTACTTAGGGAATATCCAGATAAGTCTCATGGCATCTTCCTCTTTCAACTGAGAGGCAAGCCGAGGTTTAGTTCCTTTATGCAAAATAGGGCTAAAAGGATTAGCAATGTGGCTCAGTCTGAGTGAGGTTAGCAATAGGCTCGACCTTTACTTGAGGGAGAGGTTCGACACTTAGCTCGGCATTTAGGGTAGGCATTCCAAGGGGCGAAGAACAAAGCTCAACTAATAAGTAGGATAGGGGGTGAAAGCGAGACTAAGCTCAGAAGTTGAGGTTCAAAGATGCTCTTAGACAGGAGTGGCACTGTGAACTTCGGGAATGCAGTAGAGGGGAGTTTGGGCAAGAGAATAGCTTTACTTCGAGTTTCAGGTGCAGGAGAGGGGGTTACTACTCGACTAATAAGTGTTGGATTGGAGGGGAACTTCTTTCTCTTCCCAAACTGGAAAAGTATTGCCCAGGGAACAAAGCCAACTGGTAAACTCATGCCAGGGGAAGAAGTAGCTACGGTAAACTCTAAACTATCTTTCTTCTTTCACTCATAGCTATCTGACTGTGAGGATTCCCCCTTGTATTCCCCATAGGCTAGGAAAGGTTAGTAATAGGCTCAACTACAAGTCTTGGAGCTAGGCAGCTCAGTATGAGGATCGAAGGGCATAAATCGAAGCTAACAATGGGGATGCCCCTAGTTGTAGAATTCCTTTAGTAGGAGCAGGAATTACTAGAAAAACCTTAAGGAATAGGTCCGAAGATGCGACTAGAACTGAAAGAAGAGGAAGGCCACTTGACCGAATAGGAAGGTTTTTTTCATTTTCCTGGGTAGGACTTGGGGTATTCGACCGAAGCCAGTAAAGTTTCCACACCTGAGGGTGCATCTGCATCAACCTCTTTTCTTTCATCACAAGAAAGGTTTGGAGGGGACAAGCGAGGCTAAAGGGTTAGGGGAGGAGTGGAAGAGAGACTTTCCGGAGAGCTCGCCTAAGCAGTCTTGGAGCGAAGGCTGCTCGACTAGACTAATTGGTTGGAGGGGGACACAGCTACCTTTAGGATAGGGAGACATAGCTACCTTTATGAATACATTATCGAAGTGACAAGGAATGGTATCGACAGAGTGGAAGGGCCGTCGCTCAACGGATAAAAGTTACTCTAGGGATAACAGGCTGATCTTCCCCTTCTCACAATGTTACACATATGATATGTTTCCCCGCGAGTATAGCATTAACCACCACATTGAGTAGTGTGGCTACATAGGTGGGTTCACTATTGACGACGGTCATCCCTCCAAGTTCTTCCTACGGAATTTAACGAGTCACCTAGAAAACTGAACGAGTAGACTTGAAGATCCCAATTTGACAATCCAAAGGGGAAAGACGTACTAGATACCTGCTGATCCAACACGAGTATGATTATCTCGTCTTACAAAATATGAAACGTCGTGCAGATGATTCCATCAAATCAAGGGGCCCAATCCCGAGTTGCGGAATAAGATCAGCGAATCCGGGTCGATCACCTGCCCTCAGCCACACGTCAACAATTGGAAGCGATCAACTATCATAATCCAGGCGGGTGGCGTTCCCGAATACCAAACAGCGATGACAAACCGGGCTTGGACCAATGACCAGAGATAGAAGATTATTAGCCAAAGTAGATAGGGTTCAGGGGAATAGGAAAAGGCCCTATGGAGTAAAGGGAAGGGGCTTGAGTTCTGAGACGAAGAGTTGGCTTGGCTTTGAAGGGACATATGGAAGAACGAGGCATCGTAGATGAGGAGATCCAGTTGTGCTTGCTGCCTATCCACTTGGCGAGTAAGAGGCTCTGTGCAAGAGTGGAAGGTATTCCTTGTGCCTTTGGCTGCTCTTCTTAGCCTTAGCCTAGCCGGTTCCTTAGTTGGTCATTCATGATTGGCTTAGTCAATCCGTTCACTTGCCTGTGGCTTTCCCTGCCCCTTTTAGTAGTGCTTTAGTCATTCCCGAACCCCCAACTGCCTCTCCTTCGCTCTCCTCTGTCGAAGATGATATTCAATAGCTTTGTCACTCCAGTAATCTGTTCGTTAGCCAACAACCCGCTCTCGTTCGGAAACAACTCTTGAAGAGCCTTCCGCTTCGGCAACTAATAACCATAGTTATTAGCTTCTGGTCTATAGTCACTGATCTCGAGTATGCCCTCCGCCTCTCCTCTTTTTCTTGGGTCTATCACCTCCGCTCACAAATCTCTGTCTCCTTCGTTCGTGTCTGTCTTCCGGTTGATGATGAACTTGTTGTTTTCTTAGGCGTAGGTGTAGGTGCTCTTCTCTTATTCGTATGAGTTGTATATGGTTGAGTGAAACCTCTTGAAGAGCTTTTCCTTACCTATGTCCCTTAGCCAATCAAGCCTTACTTTCTTTCCCTTTTCTTCTTTTGTTTCCTGCCTCGGTCAGCTTTTCTTTGATCTATCTCCGCGGGTCACTAAACTAACCTTCTCTGGTCCGCTTTGGCTATTGAACTAATCTTCTTCGAACCCCCAGGCCGAACTCGGAAAGTCCAACCAATGTATGATACACCCGACACTGCAACCGTCTCTTCAATCGGGTCAAGTCCGCCATCGAACCCCCTAGACCCCAAGCCAGTAAGTTTGACCAGGAATGCCTGCGAACGGCATAATCATGAATAAGAAGAGCAACCGGTAAACGAGTGCGAAGGGAGCGAAGGTTACAAAGCGGGTTTTTCTATCTAAGGAAGTCTAGTCTCCATCAGGCGAGTTGAACGATCTACTGAAATAGCCTGATGGCGAATGGGACCTCTTTAAGACATTACCTTGGCTTTTTAGGTCTTGAATTCTTTCAGATCCTGCCCGGCTTACTTTCGCTAGTCATAATAGTAAGCACCTCACTCCTCACCGAAACTGCGAAGGGACGGCGCGTACACAAAATGGCGGCTTACCGCAAGTCCCTTCGGTCTCCCTTTAGCTCTGGTGGGCGTGGTTCTGTAGTTCTTCTGGCCTTCCTTCATGTCGTAGCCTTAGCTTATCGATGGGTCTTGCATTAGATACATACAGCATTTTCTTTGACTCATGCCTTGGAGAAGAACGTTCTTTGTTTGAGTTTGAAGCCGTTATCTTTCGGGAGCTACCTGGGCGAGACCCTTCTCTTTTTATTATTTCCATATGTGGTATGTTGAATCACTTGTGAAGTCGACTTCACTTGACTGTGTCTGCTTCCTCTTTTATATGATAAATCTTTAAATTAAGTAAAGAGGAAATAATTCTAACTTCCAAATAGCGTGAGATATTGAACCAAAACTAGAATGCGCTCTTACTTCATCCGTTGTTCTTGGAGGAAGACCCGCAGTAAGGACACTAGTATCAAGGACATGCCCAGAAGAAACTGCTGGTGATGAAGTCAGTTAATAAGACTCGATTGTTGGAGAAGGAGCTCCTATTGTATATAATACGATCCACCCTTAGGTTAGGGCATCGGACTACTTCTTACCCAGGTATTGGCAATGCCATTGAGTTCTTACTAAGTTTTCACTAGGTGTAGGTATCAATACGAAAGAAATAGGGAAGGAGAGGTACGAAGTCACTCGCCCTAAACGAATGAATAAGGTTGGAGAGGTAGGAAGTATCTTATTTTGGGAGCGAATGACTAAGAATTTGAATTGCATCGGGCTTTGAAGCTTGGTCTCGTCGCCTTTGAATTGATCTATTTGCTTATAGATCTTGTATGTGCTCCACGAAGGGATTGACCAAGCCAATCTTCCTACTTTCTTTCTTGGGATTGGGATCTTTGTAGAAAGGCAGGCAGTCACGATTGAATGATAGAGTAGAGTGGGTCGCTTACTTAGTGTACCCGCAGCGGGCCGTGGCCAATCTCTCCTTTTGGGCAAACACTCAGATCCACCTATGAGACTAGTTTATACTTAATTAATAGACAAGGCAAGGGCTCCCCGGTGATAACTTATCCTGCGAAATCAAAGACAACAAGATCTTATTGTGGAGGCAGTCGAAAAATATCACCGGAGTCGTGAACGAAGGAGGAAGGAGTCTTTTCCTTGACTAAAGTCTTGCTGCAAAGACTCCTCCCTTCCTTCGCGAGCAACCTGCCCTTATTTCGATGCACCGGCCGATCAACCGCTTTCCCTAACCTACGACTCTGAAGCAAGGAGCTTACCACGAACCGACTTCGATGACTTGGCTTACTAAGGAACCATTTATTCCGACTTCACGGCTTGCGCGTGGTGACTTGCGATCGGTGAATCAGAAGGCGGTGAAAAGGGGATATCTTCTACTGAACTACGCAGAATCGGGTATAGAATATGTGCCACTTGAAGAGGTGGCTAGCTGCTTTCCGGCTTATGTGCTTGCTATTAATAACTCGTTATCGGCCAATTGGTAAGGCTAACTTCGCCCGGCATCAACCGGCCTTCAAAGAAAAGCTTAGTCACCGGACTTTTCAACTACTCCTTTTGCGGATCGAGATGCTGAAACGAGAGAAGCCGCATCCCCACCAGGGGGCTCATACCCGGCGACCGTCTACCCACGATGAAAGAATGAAACCGGCCTCTGAAAAGGCTAGCTCCAATTCCGTCTATGCTGGCCTAGTTGGAACGATTTCTTTCTCTGCCGACTTTGAACCTACTTCGGCTGAAACAGGCCTACCTGTAGAGTGATCCTTGCCCGATTTAATGTGTAATTTTTTTTTCACTGGGTAGGGCTTTCAGACAAGGAACTTCAACCAGAAGAGGAATGAATACCCGCAAAAGGAAGCTAATAATATAAAAGTTACCCGGCAAAAGGCCAAACCAGCGCTTACTGCGGACTCAGACTTCTTTCTTTGAACCTACTACAGCTCACCTACCCGTACGCCGTCTTGTTTAGATTTCTAAAATTCCCCGTCTTCCTTCGCTTCAAGCTAACTTGAGCTAGGGCATGGTCGGGTTACAGAGATTGAGGAAGTGGGGATATGAGACCAGTAAGAGCGGATTCGTCCTGCTCTCATTCTTGCTTTCCATTTATCGGCCGAGGAATATTAATAGAGAATGTTTGAAGGACCCACTCCGCGGTAACTATTACAAAAGTTAGACAGACTAGGAATATTCTTCGCATCTCGAAAGAAATGGTTTCAAAAAATATCCTCTTATCTTAAAGAATGAATTGTAAATGTCCATTCCCTTGTGGGATCAGCATCCGCCACTCACTCCTTGGCTCTTATCTACGCCCCTCTGTCCCTCGAGAAAGATAAATCAAGAAAAGGGAGATTTCCGGTGAACTATTAATGGGAGACCTTATCCGGGTACTAGTAATACAGTTTATTACAGATCAATCAGTTCTAAGCTTGCCTTAGCCTAGTGCTACGTCCTACTCCTACTCTTTGCCATACCACTGCGTGGAAAAGGGGCTTTCGTTGATTTCTGTCTTTCCATCAGTCCCTCTTTCCCTTGTACCCGCATTCGTATCTGTTGTGAGGATATATCTATAATCAGCTTTCGTAGGAGTGCCCTTTACTTAAAACTTAAAAGAGTCTTCGTGCTTGTCCTGCTATTCCCACTCCTATTCCTTCAAGCAAGTCCATCCATCCAGTCTAAATCGTGACCTCTTTATTAGGCAATCCACCATCAGGCAAATTGGAAGTTGGCAAAGGCAAGCCAGGCTAGTTACAGTTCGCTTAATCTGCACTTCATTCATTAGGTTAAGCTTACATGCAGTGGAAGCTCTAAGCCTAGGGTAAACCCATCCAAGCAATGGTTGTGGTAGTTCTCCGCCAGCGAGTTTCCTTGCTTCTCTTTTTAGCTAGTTCCCTTACCTGCGGTTGTAGATCCCGTTGAAGTTGTACTTTCTTTCCTTAGCGCAAGCACTAAGCAATACATCCTTTCAATTGCGAATGCCTCTCCATTCATTAAGGCCTATCGTTCATATTAAGACTCTATTCCATTACATACAATTACTAAAAACTACTCTTACAATATCTTCATTAGAATCTTTTGTCCAAATTCTATATGTAAATATAAAAGAAACTTACTTATTCAGCAAGCCTCTGAGGTTTTCTTTCCTATCATTAGCGCAGTTTAAGGAAAATATGGTACTTCTATAGCTTTCACGTGGCGAGAGAAGGGCAAGAATAGATCAATCAGGTTAATCCCTTCATAAAGCACTGGTTGAGCATACAAAGGAAAGATAAAATCGACTTTTGGTTCATGAGCAGCGTGTGAATTTTATTCATTATTCTCAGCAATCTACTGAAGCAGCTTCAATCCTTGTTAAAACCGCTTATCCAATTTATCATTTAGAGATGACGAATTGATCTCCTGGTTCGACAGGACCTGATAAGAATGGATAGCTTTAGAAAGAAAACAGGGAAGGGGCCTTTATGACTATCAAAGTGGACCTCTCCTCTGAACGAATGCTTGGTGACCAAGAAAGGGCAGCGAATAGGGGATTTATTTTGACTCTTGAGAGAGATGCAAGCAAGTCCAGTGTTAGCATCCGCTGTGGTAATAACCGCTGCAAAAAGATCTTCTTTGACTAATTTTGAAATCATCTGCTGTTGGCATATCATCTCTTGGTATATACCTTCTTCTTTTCCCAGGAGCTCTACCAGTAGCCGGTGCAGAAGACGAGAGGGACCTAAGCGCTGCATCTCATTCCTCTCTTTTCATCTCCAAGAACTCCTACTCGAGCAGTAACAGCGGGTAGGGAAAGAGCGCTTACTTTTACACCGGCTAGGAGAAGAGTAAGGGCTGATTCAACTAGCACTGGTTACGTCCTTCTTTCAAACATCGTCTGATTGAACATTTAGAAAATCTTTCACAAAGCTAGCAGGAAATTCAATATGGCATCCTTTCCTTCGTGGCAAAGAGCCTATCCGTTGCAAGCGGATGCGACATTTCTTCTATGTTAGTATAGGATACCACCAGCGTCGTATTCGATGATGGACATATTTCAATCAACTTTTTAGATTTTCCTTTGAGTTTACGAGCAAGTGCAAGACTCAAGACTTGTATTGTAGGGAGGTCATATCTCTGTCTCGAGAAAATGCTTTCTTTTGAGCCTATATCGGCAATTTACATCGAATATGGGGGGTCTCACAACCCTCGATAAAGGCCTCTCTTATTGGCGTATAAACGGAAATGGAAATCCATCCAATTAGAATAGGAATAATAGGCACATCTTGTTCACACGATATCTGGAAACATGGAGAGGAGCAAAGCCAATCAATTGCAGGAAAGCCGGCACTCGAACAAGTAGGCACGTTCCGCTCTTCTGTCTGACGGAATTCCATTTTTATGCCCATGTTGTCTAAAACTTAAACAAGAGGCAAACTGCTTTCATGGGAGGCGATGAACCCGCGTACAAAGCCTTTTCTTTCCCGCCCGCGGTGGAAAATATCATATCAATCCAAATGAGTAGAGCAGTCGCTCGCATAATGGGTAGGGGTGAAGTACGCAATTGATTTCGTTCTTTATAAGCTTTATAAGAAATGTATTCCCTTCTAAGGGGGGTGCCTGTCGCCTGTCAGCCCGGTCATAATGATCGGTCTTTCTCCTTTCCCCAGGAGTGAAGGAATTCTTTTATTCCAATAGTGAAGGAGTTCGTCTCTATGCCTATAATTTCATTAGTAAGAAAATGTGTTCAATGGCTGTCATGTTTGGAAGTGAAGTACTAGAGGTGTCTTCCAATCTGATTTTAGACTTTTTTTTCTAGTTTGATCTCCCTCTTCCCTTTCTCGCAACAAGGAGCTATTTTATAAATAACAAATGGGGAAGCGGAAGCAATCAAAGTGATGCGTAAAGTCGGGGCTTCGGGAAGGACTCATGTAATAGATAAGCTTCAAGACTTTTTGTGTTAGACTTCCCCCCTTCAAGAGCTCCGCTAGTTAACATATGGGACTAGCCTCTCTTATACGTATATAAGAGAGAGTCTATCCTTAATTGATTGAGTATGAAACTCTTCTAATTAGCAAGCGCCAATTCATTCATTAACATTAAAGAAAGATTAGCGCAATCACTATCTGATATTTGAATGAAGGTACAAAAGAGATAGGTGCTTCCGAGTTGAAAAGGAAAGCTAGCGAAGAAACCATTCATTCACTGCCCAGTTAACGGACTCAGTAGCTACTGCTACCTCAAACACTGACTGGACTGCTAACAACACGGCATATCAACACGGCTAGCTACAAAGCTACAATCGAAAAACGCGGCATATCAACGGCACGGCACACTTTCTAGGACCGAAAGTACCACGGACCCCTCCCCTAAGATCGAAAACTAGAACTATTTTGAGAAAAGCCGGACACAAGCCATACTTGGGCACCTTAGGCATCATGGATGAAGGAAAACCCCAAGTGTTAATGTGAAAACTAGTGTGCCCACTTTATCCGCCTTGCAGCTTGTCAAGGGAGTCAAGAAGGACGAAGAAACTTTTGTGGCCCACCATTTGTTAAACCCCCTCTTCTCGGGCGATAGGGGTTCCTCTTTAGACTCCGAGGCTCGAGTTTCTTTGTCGGTCGTAATTGTTCCAATTTCATTGCCTCGTGTAGTACGGCAGGAAGAAGAGACTTTTTTGTATATGATAGTCACGTTGAAAGTCTTACCTAAACTCTTCAGACTAAATATGATAAAGCCTATAAAACAAATTCTAACTACATACCATACCTCCAAAATGCAGAACATAATCCAGAGCTTGGGCAAAGTGGGGACTCTGCGTGCCCTGATTGACGAGTTCTAAATAGATCTGGTTTAGCCAGTGAATGTTGTCGACGCTAAAAAAAACACGTTCGGCTACCTCTTGGGGATTGACTCCTGTTGGTAAGTTCACATCTCCAGTAGTATCTTTATAGACTCTAAAAAGAATTTCTATTTTGGAAACGATTTGTTCTTTAAGTGTAGCTATTGTTAAATCATTTACTTTCTCCTCGAAATTAATGGCATTTACGTCTCTGGCTTGCCCGGCCCTAAAAGCGACAAGAAGTGCAATAGAGAAACTTAATGCTAGGGAGAATACGTACTGGGATACCAGTAAATCCATATGGTTATTCTTTTTTTGAGTCTAGGAGGAATGCCGCTTTCTTTAAAATAACTCAGTTTCCGAACAGATTTGTCGGATATAGATAGATACCTTAACCAAACCCCCCAC